AAAAGAAAGGAAAAGGCGCGAATAGAGATAGCAGAGGCCTGGGATAGCATTCCATTTGCGCAAGTAATAAGGGGTTGCATGTTACTAACTCAATCTATTTTTAGAAAATATATTCTATTACCTTCATTCATAACTGCGAAAAATATTGGACGTATATTCCTATTGCAACTTCCCGAGTGGTCTGAGGATTTGCAGGAATGGAATCGAGAGATTCATCTTAAATGTACCTATAATGGTGTTCCATTATCCGAAACAGAATTTCCGAAAAATTGGTTGACGGACGGTATTCAGATCAAAATATTATTTCCTTTCTGTCTGAAACCTTGGCACAAATCAGAACTACGATCCTCTCAGAAAGATCTAATGAAAAAGAAAAAAGAAAAAGATGATTTTTGTTTTTTAACAGTTTGGGGAATGGAAGCTGAATTTCCTTTTGGTCCGCCCCGAAAACGGCCTTCCTTTTTTAAACCCATTTTAAAAGAATTCAAAAAAAAAGTTGGAAAATGTAAAAAAAAGTATTTTCAAGTTCTAACAGTTTTCAAAGGAAAAACAAAATTACTTCGAAAACTTTCAAAAGAAACAAAAAAATGGGTTATCAAAAGTGTTATTTTTATAAAAAAAATAATAAAAGAACTTTCAAAAGTAAATCCAATTCCATTATTTAGATTAAAATTAAAAGGCGTAGAAGTATATGAATCGAGCAAAATGGAAATTAAAGAAGAAAAAGATTCTATAAAAAGCAATCAGATAATTCATGAATCAGTTAGTCAAATTGCATCTCCGGGTTGTTCATTGACAGAGACAGAAAAAAAAATGAAGGATCTGACTGATAGAACAAGTACAATTCGAAATCAAATAGAAAGAATCGAAAAAGAGAAAAAAAAAGTAACTCCAAGAATAAATAATCTTAGTCCTAACAAAACAAGTTCTAATGCTAAAAGATTCGAAAAATGGCAAATATTAAAAAGAAGAAATGCTCAATTAATCTGTAAATTACCCCTTTTTTTTAAATTTTTCATTGAAAAAATATACACAAATATATTTTTATCTATCATTAATATTCCCAGAATAAATACAGAACTTTTTCTTCAATTAACAAAAAAAATTATTGATAAATCCATTTACAATTACAATAATGAAAGAAAACAAGAAAAAATTCATAAAAAAAAGAAAACTCCAATTCCGTTTATTTCGACTATAAAAAAGCCACTTGATAATATTAAAGCAAATTCACATATTTTTTATGACTTATCCTACGTGTCACAAGCATATGTATTTTACAAATTATCACAAATCCGAGTTAGTTGCCCGTTAAGATCTGTTGCTCACTATCAAGGAATCCCCCTTTTTCTTAAGCCTAAAATGAAAATAAAGGATTCTTTTAAAACACAAGGAATGGTTCATTCACAATTAGCGGATAAGAAACTTCCGAGTTATGAAATGACTCAGTGGAAAAACTGGTTAAGAGGCCATTATCAATACCATTTATCTCAGATCAGATGGTCTAGATTAATACCAGAAAAATGGCGAAATACAGTTCATCGGCGTTGTATAGCTACAAAGAAAAATTTTAGCCAACGGCATTCGTGTGAAAAAGACCAATTAATTGATTCCAAAAAACAAAAACAATTTGAAGTATATTCATTATCTAATCCAAAAGAGAATTTTCAAAAATACTATAGATACGATTTTTTATCATATAAATTTCTTAATTATGAAAATAAAACGGAATGCTTTTTTTATAGATCCCCCTTTCAAGGAAATAAGAACCAAGAGATTTCTTATAACACGCCTAAAGAAACCCCTTTTGATATGCTGAGGAACATCCCTATTAAAAATGATCTAGGAAGGGTCAATATTCTATATATCGAAAAACCGGCCAATAGAAAATATAGAAAATATTTTGATTGGAAAATTTTCAATTTTTATCTTAGACAAAAAGTCGATATTGAGGCCTGGACCATAATAGATACCAATAGGAATCAAAATACTCAAATTCGTACTAATAATTCTCACAAAATTTCTAAAAAAGATCTTTTTTATCTTATGATTCCAGAAATCAATCCACCAAACTCCCACAAAGGGTTTTTGGATTGGATGGGAATGAATGAAAAAATGCTAAAGCGCCCCATATCGAATCTGGAACTTTGGTTCTTCCCGGAATTTGTGTTACTTTATAAGGCATATAAAATGAAACCTTGGTTTATACCAAGCAAATTACTTCTTTTAAATTTAAATGGAAGTGAAAATAGTAATGAAAATAAAAAGATCAATCAAAAGGAAAAAGGAAGTTTTTTGATAGCATCGAATAAAAAGAATAAAAAGCACCGAAATCAAGAAGAAAAAGAATCCACAAGCCGAGGAGATCGTGGATCCGTTCTCTCACAACAAAAAGATATTGAAGAAAATTATGCAAGATCAGACATGAAAAAAGGGAAAACGAAAAAACAATACAAAAGCAACACAGAAGCAGAACTAGATTTCTTCCTGAAACGTTATTTGCTTTTTCAATTAAGATGGGATGAAACTTTGAATCAAAGAATGATCAACAATATCAAGGTATATTGTCTCCTGCTTAGACTGCTAGATCCAAGAAAAATTACTATATCCTCGATTCAAAAGAGAGAAATGAGTTTGGATATAATGCTGATTCAGAAGAATTTAACTCTTTCAGAATTGATGAAGAAGGGAGTATTGATTCTAGAACCTATTCGTCTGTCTGGAAAAAAAGATGGGCAATTTATTATGTATCAAACCATAGGTATTTCGTTGATTCATAAGAGTAAGCATCAAACTAATCAAAAATACCAAGAGCAAAGAGATGTTGCTAAGAATAATTTTGATTTACTTGTTCCTGAAAATATTTTATCGTTTAGACGTCGTAGAAAATTGAGAATTCTAATTTGTTTTAATTCCAAGAATAGAAATTATATAGATAGAAATCCAGTATTTTGGAACGGAAAGAACGTAAAAAACAGCAGCCAAGTTTCACATGACAATAACCGAGAGAAAAATCAATTAATGAAATTAAAGCTCTTTCTTTGGCCTAATTATCGATTAGAGGATTTAGCTTGTATGAATCGTTATTGGTTTGATACCAATAATGGAAGTCGTTTCAGTATGTTAAGGGTATATCTGTATCCACGATTGAAAATTTGTGGATAATACACTTTTTCTAGATATCCTATACCTATTATATATATAATATTAATTTAATTAATATTAATCATAGGGTATATGAAAGCAAACAAATACACAGATTACATGTCTTGTCTCACATTTCATTTTAGTATCCAATATGAAATGAATAATGTCTCAATTAGATCTCGAAATGAATCAACAGAACCTTCTTCATTTTAGGTCTCAATTCTTCGATGCGAAAATGTACCAATCCTTTTCTATTCCTATCTAAATCCAATTTCAAATTGGATTGATTTGAATTCAGAAAATTAGGAGTTCATAAAGAAATTTGGATTAGATTATTGTATATACCACATTCAAATTAACTTCAAATTAATGGCATTATCATTATTCTTACTGATCGGTAAAATCCATATCTGTAAAAAGGGAAAGGGGTATTTTTTTATGGTAAAAAATTCATTCATTTCGGTTATTTCTCAAAAAGAAAACGAAGAAAACAGAGGGTCTGTTGAATTTCAAGTATTCAGTTTCACCACTAAGATAAGGAGACTTACTTCCCATTTGGAATTGCACAAAAAAGACTTTTCATCTCAGAGAGGTTTGCGAAAAATTTTGGGAAAACGTCAACGACTGTTGGCCTATTTGTCAAAAAGAAATAGAAGACGCTATAAAGAATTAATTGGTGAGTTGGATATTCGAGAGATAAAAACTCATTAATTTGAAGCGTGATACCGTGTTTGAGCTTAGTCATTTAAATTTTGATAAACTTCTTTTGACTTTCAGCAATGCATGGAAGAATGACTCGGGAAAAACTTATGATTGCACCAACTACAAGAAAAGACCTCATGATAGTCAATATGGGCCCTCAACACCCATCAATGCATGGTGTTCTTCGACTGATCGTTACTCTCGACGGTGAAGATGTTATTGACTGTGAACCAATATTGGGTTATTTACATAGAGGGATGGAGAAAATTGCGGAAAATCGAACAATTATACAATATTTGCCTTATGTAACACGTTGGGATTATTTAGCTACTATGTTCACAGAAGCAATAACCGTAAATGGACCCGAGCAGCTAGGCAATATTCGAGTACCTAAAAGGGCTAGCTATATCAGAACTATTATGTTGGAGTTGAGTCGTATCGCTTCCCATTTGTTATGGCTTGGCCCTTTTATGGCAGATATTGGGGCACAGACCCCCTTCTTTTATATTTTTCGAGAACGAGAATTAATATATGACCTATTCGAAGCTGCTACCGGTATGCGCATGATGCATAATTATTTTCGTATCGGAGGAGTCGCCGCTGATCTACCTCATGGCTGGATAGATAAATGTTTGGATTTTTGCGATTATTTTTTAACCGGGGTTGCTGAATATCAAAAGCTTATTACACGGAATCCTATTTTTTTAGAACGAGTTGAAGGCGTAGGCATTATTGGCGGAGAAGAAGCACTAAATTGGGGTTTATCCGGGCCAATGCTACGAGCTTCCGGAATACAATGGGATCTTCGTAAAGCCGATCGGTATGAGTGTTACGACGAATTTGATTGGGAGATTCAATGGCAAAAAGAAGGGGACTCACTAGCTCGGTATTTAGTACGAATCAGCGAAATGGCAGAATCCATAAAAATTATCCAGCAGGCTCTAGAAGGAATTCCGGGGGGACCCTATGAGAATTTAGAAAGTCGACGCTTTGATAGAATAAAAGACCCTGAATGGAATGATTTTGAATATCGATTTATTAGTAAAAAACCCTCTCCAACTTTTGAATTGTCCAAGCAAGAACTTTATGTAAGAGTCGAAGCGCCAAAAGGAGAATTGGGAATTTTTCTGATAGGAGATCAGAGTGTTTTTCCTTGGAGATGGAAAATTCGACCGCCGGGTTTTATCAACTTGCAAATTCTTCCGCAGTTAGTTAAAAGAATGAAATTGGCTGATATTATGACGATACTAGGTAGCATAGATATCATTATGGGAGAAGTTGATCGTTGAAATGATAATTGATACAACAGAAATACAAGCTATCAATTCTTTTTCCAGATTGGAATCCTTAAAAGAAGTCTATGGGATCATATGGATGCTTGTTCCTATTTTCATTCTTGTATTAGGAATCACATTAGGTGTACTAGTAATTGTTTGGTTAGAAAGAGAAATATCTGCAGGGATACAACAACGTATTGGACCCGAATACGCGGGGCCTTTGGGAATTCTTCAAGCTTTAGCAGATGGTACAAAATTACTTTTCAAAGAGAATCTTCTTCCATCTAGAGGAGATACTCGTTTATTCAGTATCGGGCCATCCATAGCAGTCATATCAATTTTACTAAGTTATTCAGTAATTCCTTTTAGCTATCGCTTTATTCTAGCCGATCTTAGTATTGGTGTTTTTTTATGGATCGCTGTTTCAAGTCTTGCCCCCGTTGGACTTCTTATGTCAGGATATGGATCAAATAATAAATATTCCTTTTTGGGTGGATTAAGGGCTGCTGCTCAATCAATTAGTTATGAAATACCATTAACTCTATGTGTATTATCAATATCTCTACGTGTGATTCGGTGAGACATAAAATTTCCCCATTTCTTTTTCCTTTCTTTCTAGCAAGAAAGTCAAATGATTTGAATATCTATTTTTTATTCATCATTGGGTTGATGAATTAAACCAGATAGTTATATGAGTGAAATAAAACAGCTTCAAATTTAATTTGCTGTTAAAGGAATTCAACCTCATTTCCTATGTACAAGAATTAAGTGAAAGTAAACATGAGCAGTCGAGGCTGTTTACCCCAAGATTGGTTGATTAATCATCATGGCTTGAAGCGGGTTCAAAAAATCAACCGTATGGTGTTTTTACTATACTATTACCATAGACGTATTACCCTAATGAGAGATTCAAAAAAATGAGTGGATGGTTAGGAAGACCAAGATACACAACGGATTAGTAATGGAGATTCTGTAAATTATCCAATGGGATATTTTTTTTATAGAAAAGTAATTCAAACAGGGGCTTTAAGTTGGTAGAAATGATTAAGAAGTACTCCCCACGATTTCGATCCAGAGTATGTTCCTATCCACCGATTAAGTAAATAACTATCAAGAACGAAGAAATCTTTTACTTTTGATAATGCCCCCCTTTTCTGAGAAAGGAGAATAGGAACGAAATAAAATCGAAAGACTAGAATTGCAAAAAGAGATCTTTTTTTTTTATTCATAACTATTAACTATTTTGATTTTTGATTTTATTTAGAGAAATACAATTCTTGTTCTTTTTCGTAATCGAAAATGAGAAAATGATAGGTTAAAATATCTATGTGATATTCCTCTAAAAAGTCTTTTTTTTTCATTCAAGGATTAAGTTATTAATCAACAAAGAAAAATGAAAATTCTTAAAAGATGAGATCAATTCAGAAGCACTTTTTTATTATAAATCTAGCAGACAGAATTCCATTGGTCTAATTCTAGGCCTTAGGATAAGAGTTTGGTTCTCTATCGATCCTACAAAACACATCAATATAAATAATGTTGAAAGGTACTTAGATTTATTTGGGACCTATGAGGAGCCGTATGAGGCGAAAATCTCATGTACGGTTCTGTAATAGCGACGGGAACAGTGATGTTATCGTCGACTATGATTATCTAACAGTTTAAGTACAGTTGATATAGTTGAAGCACAATCAAAATACGGGTTTTGGGGATGGAATTTGTGGCGTCAACCTATAGGGTTTATCATTTTTCTAATTTCTTCTCTAGCCGAGTGCGAGAGATTACCTTTTGATTTACCAGAAGCAGAAGAAGAATTAGTAGCAGGCTATCAAACCGAATATTCAGGTATCAAATTTGGTTTATTTTATGTTGCGTCGTATCTAAATCTACTAGTTTCTTCATTATTTGTAACAGTTCTTTACTTGGGGGGTTGGAATCTTTCTATTCCATATCTATTCGTTTCTGATCTTTTTGACATAAATAAAAGAAGTAAAGTTTTTGGAACAATAGTCGGTATCTTTATTACATTAGCTAAAACTTATTTGTTCTTGTTCATTTCTATTGCAACAAGATGGACTTTACCAAGACTCAGAATGGACCAACTATTAAATCTTGGGTGGAAATTTCTTTTACCTATTTCTCTAGGTAATCTATTATTAACAACTTCGTCCCAACTTCTGTCACTGTAAAGGAATAGAATATTCTTCACAACTTGTCTCAAACAAGAGAAAGAAACAAGTAAAATTATTTATTATTTATAGATATTCAGATATGTTCCCTATGCTAACTCAGTTCTTGAACTCTGGTCAACAAACAATACGAGCTGCCAGGTACATTGGTCAAGGTTTCATGATTACCTTGTCCCACGCGAACC